CTTCTTCTGCTTCTGGTAAATCAAAAGGTAATCTTTCACACTCGGCTAAGGACGAAATTAGAAAAATGATAAACCCTATAGGTTGGCGCCACAAATTCCATCCCCAAAAACCATATTTTGACTGCGCTTCAACTATATCAACTGTACTTAAACTGTTAGATAATTATAGTCGACGATAACATTACTGTTCGCAACGCTATTACAGAACCGTACATGAGATTGTCACCTCATACGGCTCCTCAAAGGTCACAAATAAATCTAAGACCCGTTTGCTATTTTTTTTATCTTGATATGTTTTGTAGGATAGAATCCAAATCTATTGCAAGGTCCCCAATTAGACAATGGAATTCTGTCTGCTATATATTATTTTTTATTATAAAGTGCTTCTGAATTGATCTTATCTTTTAAAAATTTAAAATTTTTTGTTGAGTAATAACTTAACCTTTAAATAAAAAGTTTTTTGTATAAATCTCAATAAATATTTCAACTTAGCATTTTTGATTACAAAAAAATGATACATTGCATTCGTTCACGAAACATTACAAGAATTCTATCTCTCTAAAAAGGATCTTTTTTGTAGTGCAATTTAATTCTTTCGAGTTTCTTTTTTTGTTCCTATTCTCCTTTCTCAGAAAAAGGTACTTTAAACAAAGCAAAGGATTACTTCGTTCTTGATAGTTATTTACTTAATCGGTGGATAGGAAAATACTCTGGATCGGAATCGTGGGGAGTACTCCTTCATCATTTCTACCAACATAAAGCCCCAATTAGAATCCCTTTTATGCTATGTAGTATGAACAGAAAAATCCTGTTGAATAACGTACATAGTCTCTATTACGAATCCTTTGTGTAACTTGGTGTTCCTAACTATCCACTCTTTTTGGTCAAAAGGACCCCGCTCATTAGGGTAATAGATGCCTGTTAATAGCTAGGAAAATCCCTAAGATAGTTGCTCCTTTTGAACCCGCTTCAAGTCATGATGACTAATCACTCAATCTTGGGGTAAATAGTATATAATGCTTATGTTTACTTTCACTTAACACTTGTACATAGGAAATGAGACTGAATCTTTTTACTGCAAAGTAAGAAGCTGTTTTTTTCACTCATATAACTATCTGGTTTAGTTCATCAACCCGAATGATGAATAAAAAATAAAAATGTATATTCAACTCATGACATTTCCTTCCTAGAAAGAAAAGACATAGAGGAATTTTTATGTTTTAACGAATCACACGTAGAGATATTGATAACACACATAGAGTTAATGGTATTTCATAACTAATTGATTGAGCAGCAGCCCGTAAACCACCTAAAAAGGAATATTTATTATTTGATCCATAACCTGACATAAGAAGGCCCACGGGAGCAATACTTGAAATGGCAATCCATAAAAAAACACCAATACTGAAATCGGCTAGAACAAGTCGATATCCAAAAGGAATTACTAAATAACTTAGTAGAATTGATGTGACTGCTATGGATGGTCCGATACTGAATAAACGAGAATCTCCTCTTGATGGAAGAAGATTCTCTTTGAAAAGTAATTTTGTACCATCTGCTAAAGCTTGAAGAGTTCCCAAAGGGCCGGCGTATTCAGGGCCAATACGTTGTTGTATCCCCGCAGATATTTCTCTTTCTAACCAAACAATTACTAATACACCTATTGTGATTCCTAATACAGGAGTAAAAATAGGGACAAGCATCCATACGATCTCATATACCTCTTTTAAGGATTCCAATCTAAAAAAAGAATTGATAGCTTGTACTTCTGTTGTATCTATTATCATTTTAACGATCAACTTCTCCCATAATGATATCTATGCTACCTAGTATTGTCATAATATCAGCCAATTTCATTCTTTTAACTAATTGAGGAAGGATTTGCAAATTGATAAAACCCGGCGGTCGGATTTTCCATCTCCAAGGAAAAACACCCTTATCTCCTATCAGAAAAACCCCTAATTCTCCTTTTGGGGCTTCGACTCTCACATAAAGTTCTTGTTTTGACAATTCAAAAGTAGGAGAAGGTTTCTTACTGATAAATCGATAGTCAAAATCATTCCATTCGGGATCCCATATTTTATCAAAGCGCCGGATTTCTAAATTCTCATAGGGCCCCCCCGGAATTCCTTCTAAAGCCTGTTGAATAATTTTTATTGATTCTGTCATTTCACTGATTCGTACTAAATAACGAGCTAATGAATCCCCTTCCTTTTGCCATTGAACTCCCCAATCAAATTCATCGTAAGACTCATAATGATCAACCTTTCGAAGATCCCATTGTATTCCCGAAGCTCGTAGCATCGGTCCCGATAAACCCCAATTTATTGCCTCCTCTCCGCCAATAATGCCTACTCCCTCAACTCGCTCTAAAAAAATAGGATTCCGTGTAATAAGCCTTTGATACTCAGTAACTCTTGTTAAAAAATAATCACAAAAATCCAAACATTTATCTACCCAGCCATAAGGTAAATCAGCAGCGACTCCTCCAATACGAAAATAATTATGCATCATTCGCATACCGGTAGCAGCTTCGAATAGGTCATATATCAATTCTCTTTCTCGAAAAATATAGAAGAAGGGGGTCTGTGCGCCAATATCTGCCATAAAAGGGCCAAGCCATAACAAATGCGAAGCTATACGACTTAACTCTAACATAATGACTCTGATATAGCTGGCCCTTTTAGGCACTTGAATATTGCCTAACTGCTCTGGTGCATTTACAGTTATTGCTTCAGTGAACATAGTAGCTAAATAATCCCAACGTGTTACATAAGGTAAATATTGTATAATTGTTCGGTTTTCCGCAATTTTTTCCATTCCTCTATGTAAATAACCCAATATCGGTTCACAGTCAATAACATCTTCACCATCTAGAGTAACAATGAGTCGAAGAACACCGTGCATTGATGGGTGCTGAGGGCCCATATTTACTATCATAAGGTCATTTCGTGTAGCTGGTGCAGTCATAGGTTTTTTCCCGATTCATTCTTCCATGAATTGCTGAAAGTGAAAAGAGGTTCATCACAATTTAAGCTAAAATTAAAAATTATTCTTCAAATTAATGATTTTTTGTTTCTCGAATCTCCAACCGGCCGATTAATTCTTTATAACGTACTCTATTTTTTTTTGACAAATAGGCGAGCAGCCGTTGACGTTTTCCTAGAATTTTACGCAGACCTCTCTGAGATAAATAGTCTTTTTTGTGCAATTCCAAATGTGAAGTAAGTTTCCGTATCCTATTGGTGAAAATAACTACTTGAAATTCAACAGACCCCTTGTTGTCTTGGTTTTCCTCTTTCAAAATAATGGCACTGAATGTATTTTTTATCATAAAAAAGCTCCTTCTACCCTTTAATTTACATATAAAATATTTTATTTTTTGGATCAGTAATAATAATATTAGTCATTTTAATGTATTAATTAGTATACACAATAATTTTAGTTTTAGTTGGACAGGGATAAAAAAGTAGATGGTACGTTTTTACACTTACTACGTCAAAGAATTTAGACCTAAAATTCGGAATATTACATATATTCGTTTATTTTATAGATTTTAGACAAACAAATTGATACGTCAGTGACTTAGTATTAAATAAAAATGATCTAATATTAGACTGGGACGTAAGATAGGTCATATGTGCATCTGTTTGCTTTTCTATCTGGTACAGAATATATAGCAAAAATGTACCATTAACCAATTTTGAATTGTGGATATATTCTTAACAAACTAAAACGGCTTCCATTATTGGTATTAAACCAATATCTATTCATACAAGCTAAGTCTTCTAATCGATAATTAGGCCAAAGAAATAACTTTAATTTAATAAATTCGTTTTTATCTCTATAAAGATGGTTTTTTTGATCCAAAAAGGGATTCCTGTTTTTTATGTTCCTTTTGTTACAAAATACGTGATTTTTATCCACACTATTTATATTTATATTCTTTGAGTTGAAAGAAATTATAATTCTCAATTCTCTACGCCGTCTAGATGATAAAATATTTTCAGGAACGATAAAATCATAATGTTTTTTGTCTCTCTTTCGAATTATTATTTGATATATTGGGATATATTCATACAATTTCTTTTTATTGATATATCTTTCTTCTCGATATCTTTGAGGAGTTTGGTACTTACTTTTATGAACTAATGATATACCTACGGTTTGATATATAATAAAGTATCCGTCATTTTTTACAGACAAACGAATGGGATCGATAAAAAATATCCCCTTTTTATTCAATTCTATAGGAGTCAATTTTTTTCGAATCACCATTATATCCAGATTTATTTCTTTACTTTGAATAGACGATATAGTAGTATCTCTTGGATTTCTCAGTCCAAGCAAGTAACAATATATCTTGATATTATTGATCATTCTTTCAGTTAAATTCGGAATTAAACCATCGTCTATTATCCATTGAAAAAGCAAATAGTGTTTCCGTAAGAAAATCATTTCTGGTCTCATCTTATTACGGATCTTATATTGTTTTTTCATTTTATCTTGGTTTTGTGAATGTGAATATGATCCAAGGCCTCTTCGGCCCGCGGGTTCTTTTTCTTCTTGATTTTGATTTATTAATTCATAATATCTTTTTTCATTTGATGGTCGAAAAAAATTCCATTTTTTATTTTCGGCGATATTTTTATTTAAATTTAAAAGAAGTAATTTGCTTGGTATAATCCAAGGTTTTCTTTTGTATACATTATAAAGTGACACAAATTCTGGGAAGAACGGAAGTTTCAGATTTGTCGATCTTGGGTTTAGGATTTCTTCATTCATTTCCATCCAATCAAAAAAAAGTTTCTTGTCAGTGATTGGATTTATTTGTAAATCTTGATGAATCATCAGATAAAAAATATCGTTTTTATAGATTTTCTCAATTTTTTGGTAATTCTTACTTCCAAGATTAGTATTTATATTACTGCTAGAATCCATTTTGGTCCAGGCCTCAATATCTTTTTTTTGTCTTATAAAAAAATTTAGAATTGTCCAATCAAAATATTTTCTATCTTTATTTTTTTGCATACACAAAATATCACCCTTTATACCACCCTTTTCTAGATAATGATTGATAGGAATTTCCTCCAGGCTTTCAAAGAAATTTTGTTTATAATTGTTGTAATTAAAAGTAATTTTTTGGTTGTTATTTAATTCTAATGGTGATCCATAAATAATATATGAGGACTTCTTAATTTCAGAATTAATAGATTTATATGATAAAAGATTATATATATAGTATTTTGTAAAATTCTCTTTTTGGTTTGGTAATGGATATACTTTAAAATCCTTTTGTTTTTTGTGATAAAGTAAGAGGTCTTTTTCATACGAATTACATTTTGTTAAATCTTTATTTTGGGTAATACCACCTTCATTTATTGTAGTTCGCCATTTTTGTGGTATTAATCCAAACCATCTAATCTGAGAGAAATTGTATTGATAATGACCTCTTAACCAGTTTTTCCATTGATTCGTTTCAGAACTTGAAAGTTCTGTATGTCTTAATTCGGAATGAAATATTCCTTGTGTTACAAAATAATTTTTTATTGCAGTCTTAAGAAAAACGGGAGTTCTAGGATACTCAAAAATAGATCTTAACTTATACAAATTAATAACTTGGGTTTGTGATAATTTGTAAAAAACATATGCTTGTGATAAAGCGGATAAGTCAAAAAAAAGATGTGAATTCCTCTTCCTCTTACTATTCTTAATATTGTGAAGTTTACTTTTTAGAGTCGAAATAAAGTTAATTTCTTTTTTTTTTTTTTTTTCTTGGTTTGTTTTATTATTGTAAATGTATTTATCAAAACAAAAATTTCTTGATTCAAGAACTAGTTGTGTAGGAATTCTGGCAATATGAATGATACATAGAAAGATATCGATGTATATTCTTTTAATTAAAATTTTTATAAACAAATCTAATTTATATATTAATCGATTGCTTCTTATTTTTATTTTAAATATTTTCCAAAAAAATTTTGATGATTTTTCTTTTCTATTCGAACTTGTTTTGTTAAGACTACTTCTTTTCTTGGCGTTGCTATTTTTTTCTTTTGTAAGACTCTTTGTTTTCTTTCTGATTGTGCTTGTTCTATCAGTCAGATTTTTAATTTTTTTTTCTCTCAGTGAATAATTTGTATTATCTGTAGATTTAATTTTTCTAAACGAGCCGTGAATTATCTGATTCCTAATCATAGAATCTTTTTTTTTGTCAGTTTCGCCGGATTCATATGTCTTTCTCAATCTAAAGAATTGAGTTGGATGTACTTTTAAAAGTTCTTTTTTTATGTTTTTTATAAACACAAATAAAACGTTTTTGAGAATCACCCGTTTTGGTTCTTTTGAATCTTGTAGAAAATTTTTTGTTCTTTCTTTTAAAACGCTTAGAAATCGAAAATTATTATTTTTTGTTTTTCTAATTTTTTTTTTAAGTTCTTTAAAAATAGGATTAAAAAAGGAGGGTTTGGGGGGGACAGAACCAAAGGGAAGGTTAGTTTGCGTCCCCCAAGCCGTTAAAAAAGAAGACTTTTGTTGTTCTTTCTTTAGATCTTTATAAGACGAAAAAGAGGGCCTAAATTTGGATCTGTGCCAAGGTTTCAAATAAAAAGGAAATACTATTTTTATCTGAATACCATCTTTAAACCAATTTATGGGAAGTTCGAGTTCTGATACTTGAACACCATTATAGGTACATATAATATGCTTTTCTCTATTCCACTCATCAAAGTCCTCAGTCCACTCAGGGGGTTGAGATAATAAAATACGCCCAATATTTTTAACTATTATCAATGAAGGTAATAAAATATATTTTCTAAAAATAGATTGAATTATTAAAATTAAACTTCTTGTTGCTTGTGGATATGGAACAAAATCCCAGGCTTCCGCGATTTTTATCCACGTTTTTTCCTTTATTTTGTTCTCTTCTTCTTCCTTTTGTCTTTTTTTTTTCTCCTCTTTATAATCTTTAAATTCTGCTCCTTTACCCATCCAATTTTTAAAAAAAATTTTCATCTGTTCGGTAATAGTAAAATAAAAAAGGGGGGCTTTTTTTATTCTGTCAAAAAAAAGGGGGGAATGTGCATTTGCTTGAAACAATTTTGAAATAAAAGTTTTACGCCTTTGAGCACGCATAGAACCTTTGATGAATTCTCGACGAAAATCTGATTCTTCTGAATAGTCTCTAATAGAGACCCAGTTTTTGACACTTGTACGTTTAGTAGGCCTATAAATTATTACACGATCCCTTTTTCTTGAACGTATATCATAATCCAATGGTAGGCCTTCATGAGCTGCGCCCGACAGGAATTCCAATTCGGTAATAAGTTTGTATGACCATCTAGGGACTTTTTTACTGATTTCGTTTATTACAAATTTTTGTTTTGTTTTTTGACCATTAGGGCTAGTTAGAATTGTATTCAATAAAAATTTGTAAAATTTGTCTCTTTTTTCTGAACCAATCCTTCCTTGTTCTTTTTCTGAAAATAAAGAGAGGCCCTT